TATTGTCAGAGTATTCAAGAGCTAAGACCATTCTAATGCTCCCTTTCGCCATGCATAAACTAAACCAACAATTAGGATAAGCACGAAAATGAAAGCTTCTATAAATACAGATACTCCTAATACATCGAAACTCATTGCCCATGGATAAAGAAAAACTGTTTCAACATCAAAAACAACAAAAACTAGAGCAAACATATAATAACGGATTCGAAATTGTAACCAAGCATCGCCCATTGGTTCTATACCCGATTCATAACTAGAAAGTTTCTCTGGACCTTTGGTAATGGGGGATAAAACTCCGGAAATTCGAAATGCCAAAATAGGAATAACGCTTGATATTATTAGAAATGTCCAGAAAATATCATATTCGTAAAGCAGAACCATAGGTACACTCCTATGAATGAGGGAAATAGACTAGATTAGTCGAGTCGAATTGGAATTAATTGTCAACTGATTCATAACTCTTAACAATTTATTTTTGTTGAACCAACTCGTTTTGTTTGGTTGCTGTGTTACATGTCTCGTTTGTGGTACATGTTTCCTTTCAATATTCATTCACGATAATGTTTCTATTTACTTCAAATTGATTTCGATCTTGATATAGTATAAATATATTGCTTATTGCTCTTATACGGATAAGACTTTATTCTCGCTTTTTCACCCCACTCCGGATTCTCTCTAAAATAGAAAAAAAAATCGAAAACAAGGAATTCAAAATTGAATTCTTAATTTTCGATTTTTTTTTAAGTATTGAAAGTATTGAAATTATTAAGTATTTATTAATTTATTAAAACCTATCTATTCGATATTTATTAGATAAATTATTATATTATACAATAATATTTCAATTATTATTCTATAATTTCTATTCTACTAATATTCTATTCTATATATATAGAAATAGAAATAATATTAAAATAGAAATAATATTGAAAATATATATATTCTAATAATAATAAATATATATTATTATTATTAGAATAGGAACTTCTATTGAGTAGTGATTTAGTATTGATTATTGATTTCGGAATTTCTATTGATTTAATACAGCAAAAAACTCTTTTGTTTTGCGCTTTATTTTATCAAGTAACATATACCAAGAAAAACCTATTTGACAATGTTAACAATGAAAGTTAGCAAAGATCTTTATTTTTCAAACTTCGACTGTTCCTAAACTAAATATAGAAACAGAGTAAGTTCTTCCTAAACCCATGTAACTTATTACTAGTGGATTCCATTTTTGTTAGATTAGGTTGAAGTGTGTTTTTAACCGAGTTCATGGAATGATTTTGATTATAAAAATCAACTAAGGTTATATAGGTATTCCAAAGGCAAAGAAGTATCACTAACTCTTTTATTGTATTGCGGAATTGTATTGCGTGCGGAGAGTAGGAGAGGAAAATTAATATGTAATTAATCGTAGATTAATAATGAAGAAAATTTGGTTTGTTTAGTCAAGATTAGAAAAAATACCGATTGGATCTATTGAAATGCCCTTTTTTTTTCATTTTCTTTTAGGGCTATACGGACTCGAACCGTAGACCTTCTCGGTAAAACAGATCAAACTTATTGTAATAAAAATGATTTGAACTGCTTCAAAGACCCAACATGCATTTTTTTGCATTGGGCTCTTTCATTAACTGATACATTAATTGATATAACTAATCATTTAGTCTACCATAATTCTCTTGACAGAAAGATAAGACGATGGCTCCCCCTGCTCTGATTTATTATTTAGATTCCGATCAGAGAGCATTACCAAAGTGTTTCAAAGAAGGACTACCCTGACGTAGGTCTGCTTTTGGCTTAGATCAACCTAAGTTAAATGAAGTCTCCATTGCCCCGCTTCTGCTTAATAAAGAATCAAATATGAAACTTCATACACCTTAAAGTTCATAGGATAGGACAAAAAGAGAATTTTGGAGGTCCTTATACTCATTATGCCTAGCATTGAATAAACTGGGTATTCACCCTATCAATATCTTAAATCGAAATCTAAGATGGGTTCTATTTGGCGGCTAAAAAGAGCACCTAAATTAGACCGAACCCCTTTGTCAAGCTATTGTTCTCTTATTCCCTAAAAGTCATGGAGTAAGACATTACCTTCTCAATAAGTCTTTTGATTACATGATGTACTCCTCTGAAAAACATTGGCGCGCGTGTAAACGAGGTGCTCTACCTAACTGAGCTATAGCCCTTGTGCTTGTGATACATATTTTATCATGTCGACAATCTCTTGTCAAGATAAATATTCCATGATGCAACATCTTATTTGTGCGATATGTTTGATTGGTATTGCTTATAAATGATATTCCATTTATAATCCGTCGATGCGACGAGTTCCATTTCTTTCTCTTTGTGATTCTAAAAGACCTACTTAACTCAGTGGTTAGAGTATTGCTTTCATACGGCGGGAGTCATTGGTTCAAATCCAATAGTAGGTAGACCTTATTAGATATCAAAATCAATGGTATCTAATAAGTTTTTCTATCCATCTTGTTTTATTAATTTTTTATTTTTTCCATTCTTTATATATTTCATTTTTTTCTTTTTTGAATTCAAAAATTTTTCCTTGTATTTAGAATCCGATTCCACTTATGATTCTATTTATAAAATTAGAAAAATAAAAAATAGGGTGTATAAACAGAACTTCTGTTTATACAGAAGTTCCTTTGATGATTATTGATTATTCGGAAGGCACTAACTAGTTACGAAATCACAGTGATAGCCTCTACTCGGGCTCTAGCTCGTCTAAGAGCTAGATTTGCCTCAATTATTTGTCTCTTTCCTTCCGCTTTCCTTAAGCTAGCTTCTGCTATTTCAAGAGTTTGCTGAGCTTCTTGTGGATCAATGTCACTACCCTTCTCCGCATCATTTACTAAAATAGTAATCTCATTATTGCCTATTCTAGCAAAACCGCCCATCAGAGCCATCGTTAACCATTGTTCGTTAAGACGTATTCTCAAAATACCAATATCGACAGCCGTAGCAATAGGCGCGTGATTTGGTAATACGCCAATTTGTCCACTATTGGTAGATAAAATGATTTCTTTCACTTCTGAATCCCAAACAATTCGATTGGGAGTCAGTACACAAAGATTTAAGGTCATTTCTTCAAGTTGTTCTCCGTTTCTAAAGTCGTAGCCTTCGCTGTAGCTTCATCAATGTTCCCTACCAAATAAAAGGCCTGTTCAGGGAGACCATCTAATTCTCCGGAAAGGATCAATTTAAACCCTCTAATTGTTTCTGCTAGACCGACGTATTTCCCCGGGGAACCCGTAAATACTTCTGCTACGAAAAAGGGTTGAGATAAGAAGCGCTCGATTTTTCGTGCTCTTGCTACAGTTAAGCGATCCTCTTCGGATAATTCGTCCAACCCAAGGATAGCTATAATGTCCTGAAGTTCTTTGTAACGTTGTAAAGTTTGTTTAACTCTTTGCGCAGTTTCATAATGTTCTTCACCAACAATCTGAGGTTGGAGCATAGTTGATGTTGAATCTAAAGGATCTACTGCTGGATAGATACCTTTAGCGGCTAATCCTCTTGATAGTACAGTAGTAGCATCTAAATGCGCAAATGTCGTGGCAGGAGCGGGGTCAGTCAAATCGTCCGCAGGTACATAAACAGCTTGAATGGAAGTTATGGATCCTTCTTTGGTAGAAGTAATTCTTTCTTGTAAAGAACCCATTTCGGTACTAAGAGTGGGTTGATAACCCACAGCGGAAGGCATTCTACCCAATAAAGCAGATACCTCTGATCCTGCTTGGACGAAACGGAAGATATTATCAATAAATAGAAGTACGTCTTGTTCATTAACATCCCGGAAATATTCCGCCATAGTTAGGGCAGTCAAACCAACTCTCATACGAGCTCCCGGTGGTTCATTCATCTGACCATAGACTAGAGCTACCTTCGATTCTGCAATATTTTCTTCATTAATTACTCCAGATTCTTTCATTTCCATGTAAAGATCATTTCCTTCACGAGTACGTTCCCCTACTCCGCCAAATACGGATACACCTCCATGAGCTTTCGCAATGTTGTTAATTAATTCCATAATTAGTACTGTTTTCCCCACCCCAGCTCCCCCGAAAAGTCCTATTTTTCCCCCACGCCGATAAGGGGCTAAAAGATCTACTACTTTAATTCCTGTTTCAAAAATGGATAATTTTGTATCTAATTGTATAAAGGCAGGGGCAGATCTATGAATAGGGGATGTTGTGCGAGTATCTACAGGACCTAAATCATCAACAGGTTCTCCAAGCACGTTAAAAATTCGTCCTAGAGTCGCCCCGCCGACTGGAACACTTAGAGGAGCTCCCGTGTCAATCACTTCCATCCCTCTCATTAAACCATCTGTAGCACTCATAGCTACAGCTCGAACTCGATTATTTCCTAATAATTGCTGGACTTCACAAGTCACATTAATTTGTTGTCCAACAGCATCTCGCCCTTTAACTACCAAAGCGTTGTAAATATTTGGCATCTTGCCCGGTGGAAAGGCTACATCTAGCACCGGGCCAATGATTTGAGCGATCCGCCCCAGGGTCTTTTTTTCAAACGCGGAAACTCCAGGACCAGAAGTAGTAGGATTGATTCTCATAATAATAAATAAAAATAAAAATAAAAAATATGTCGAATTTCTTTTTCAAAAAATTTTGAATCCAAAATAAATGTTCGATAGCAAGGTGATCGATTAATTCAATTCAATACGAAACGAACGGGGTTTAGCACTCCATTTTGTTGGTACCATCCAACGAATCCAATTTAATTGTTTACTTAATTTGCTTTTCAGTTTCAATGAGTGGATTTTCAAGTTCAACTAAGGCATTTTTAAAATAAAATCGATTTTATTTTAAAAATATCAAATCAAGTAGATGAATAAAAAATCGTCAGGAAGCCTTTTCATTTATCTATCATTATAGACAATACTTATCCTATGGATCCTATGGAATTCGAACCAGAACTCTATTTAATTTAATTTACGATTCATTATTTCT